TTTACATTATATTTTGGTTCGCAACAATGTATAGATATTTCAATACACATCATCACTTGTTGAAATTGCCGTTCGGGCTTTACCTGTTTTAGGGGTTTGGCAGGAATAATAAGACTTGTTCGGCGTAGGGGGTAGGGGGGTTTGTCGCGCGCAAGCCTCTCCACTCTAAAAAGGGGTGAGTATAGGGAAGTTAGGTGAATAGTGACACCCCTTATGCACTTGAAAGTGATTATTGTTGTTCTTTATAGTAATATCTTTATATTATTACATTATTAATACTATTAAATCTAGGATTAGTACGACCTTGTTAATCATCTTAGTGTGCTGTCTCACATGCCAAGTGAAAGGAAAACCTAAAAAAAAAACCAGATGCATTTAAAAGAACGCCTTGGCATGGTGAGTCATGGACAATTAGCACTCCACCATTAACCAGATGCCAGTATAATTATCCGAGTGGGGAGTTTTAGAACGTATGGCCCTGAAATAGGAACCAGATGCCAGTAATAATTCACCGGGTGAAACCCCTAAGACAAAATGCCCCTGACCCTATCATGCAAAATGTACATTCAGAAATAAACCAGTTGGTGGTTTCTTACTACATAATTATCTGTGGTCCTATTTCAGTTGATATGGGATATAGGATGTTTGAATGAGGTTATGGGGCATATGCGAGTTATCAGCTTAAATTGACCTATTCGTGAGTTTTAAGAGAGTGCTTATGTATACCATAGTCGAATGTTGGTGTTTGTAAGCTTTAATTCAGTGATGTGAGAATAACTTAAATGTCCCTAGATTCATTAGTGTAAAATTATGCATAATATGTAACTCTGACATAATGAACTTGTACATAGATGTAGAGACATCTATATACAGGTTTACATCATAGATATGTAGGACAACATATAGTTGTTGTTGACACATAATGATATTAGGACTATAGGGGGGCCGGGGGGCCAGAGAGTAGTTTAATTTAGAATCCTAGCTTTGGGAGTTAGGGGTAGGAGTTAAAATCTCTTCTCTTTGGGCACTAGGGGGGATTTTAACCCCCGATCTCCGGATTACAAGACCGGCGCTTTTAGGCTAAGCTACTGGGGCAGTTTCATTCGAGTGCCTTGTTTTCGGCCCACCCTGCGACGGGTGTAAGAATTAAAAACAGGGAAAAGTAAAGTACGGATGCGATTTGTCCGATAAGAACATATGGGTGTTCTACTGGTATACCACCAATTCAGGTTAGAATTAATATATCTGCGACTAAAGCTCAGAAAAGGAGTTGTGTAATCGGTCGAAAGGTGGTTCCTCGCTGTTTAGATGTGTGTAAGATGGGGACTACTAATAACACTAAGATTGAAGCTAGGAGGGCCAGGACGCCTCCCAGTTTGTTGGGGATTGATCGGAGGATGGCGTATGCGAAGAGAAAGTACCATTCTGGTTTAATGTGGGGTGGGGTTACTAATGGGTTGGCTGGTGTAAAATTGTCGGGGTCGCCAAGAAGGTTTGGTCAAAAGAGGGATAGGGTTGTAATGGCAAAAAGAAGGGCTGTAAATCCTAGGAGGTCTTTGTAGGTGAAGTAGGGGTGAAAGGGGATTTTATCGGCATTTGAGTTTAAGCCTGTTGGGTTATTAGATCCTGTTTCGTGTAGGAAAAGAAGGTGAATTACTACTGCTGCCACGATGATGAATGGGAATAGAAAATGGAAGGCAAAAAATCGAGTAAGGGTTGCATTGTCTACTGAGAAACCTCCCCAAATTCACTGAACTAGCTCGTTTCCGATATATGGGACGGCAGACATTAGGCTGGTAATAACTGTGGCTCCTCAAAATGATATTTGGCCTCATGGTAAAACGTAGCCTACGAAGGCGGTTATTATGGTTAGTAGAAAAAGGACTACTCCGGTGTTTCATGTTTCTTGGTAAAGATATGATCCGTAATACAGGCCTCGGGCAATGTGAATGTAAAGGCAAATGAAGAAGAAGGAAGCTCCGTTAGCATGCATGCTTCGAATAAGTCAGCCGTAGGTGACATCTCGTGAGATGTGGATAACGGAGGAGTATGCGGTGGAAATATCTGAAGTGTAGTGTATGGCTAAAAATAGGCCGGTCAGGATTTGTGCTATAAGACATAATGCTAAAAGGGAGCCATAGTTTCATCAGAAGGAGATGTTAGAGGGGGTGGGGAGGTCAATTACTATATCGTTAGCAATTTTTAGTAGGGGGTGGGTTTTTCGTAGGCTTGCCATTAGAGGTTCTTGTAGTTGAATTACAACGGTGGTTTTTCAAGTCACTGGTTTCGGTTAGAATCCGAGCGGGAATTATGACTTATCTTGTGTCTTTATTTCTGTTGGGTTTAATTGCGGGTTTGGTTGCTGTAGCTTCTAATCCGGCCCCCTATTTTGCTGCTTTTGGGTTGGTTGTGGCGGCGGGGGTTGGATGTGGGGTTTTGGTGGGGCATGGTGGAGCTTTTTTATCGCTGGTGTTGTTTTTAATTTATTTGGGGGGAATATTGGTTGTGTTTGCTTATTCGGCAGCTTTGGCTGCTGAGCCTTTTCCCGAGAGTTGAGGGGACCGTTCAGTGATTGGGTATGTAGTTTTTTATTTTGTGGGGGTTGCATTGGCTGCCGGTTTATTTTGGGGGGGTTGATATGAGGGTTCATGGGTGTTGGTGGATGAGTTTAAAGAGTTTTTTATTTTGCGTGGGGATTCAAGCGGGGTGGCGTTAATATACTCGTTTGGGGGTGGAATGTTGGTGGTGTGTGCTTGGGTGCTTCTTCTCACTTTGTTTGTGGTGCTGGAATTAACTCGGGGTTTGAGTCGGGGGGCATTGCGAGCGGTTTAAATGGTGGCTAGCAGGGTGGCTAAGGCTGTAGTGAGTAGGAAAATTGTTAAGTAGGTTTTAATCATTCCTCGTTGAGCGTTGCTTGTGGTTGTAATTATTTTTATTTGGGCGGAGGTTAGTCCTTTGGGGCCCACCATTTCGAATCATGCTTGGTCAATTATTTGGGTGGAGATGGTTTGTCCTAGGGTGAGGTTGAGTTTGGGGGCTAGTCGATGGGTAATTGCGGGAAAATACCCCAACATGTTGGAGAAGTTATGGAGTGGAATGGTTGGAGTAGTTTTGAATTGTTTGTTAGTTAAAGAGGCTAGTTCTATAGCCAGGAGAAGACCAGTAATTGTTACTACTAAAGCGGCCAATTTAAGAAGGGGGGACATCGTTATGATTGGGGTTTTGAGTGGAATAATATTTGAGGTGATAATAAAACCTGCGATAATGCTCCCTCAGGCTAGGCGTTTAATGGGGTTAATAAGGGAGGGGTTATTTTCGTTAATTGGTGAGTGGGCCAGAAATCGTGGGGTGCCCATAGAAACAAAGAATACTACTCGGAAACTGTAAATGGCAGTGAAGGAGGTGGCAATAAGAGTGAGGATTAGGGCCCAGGCGTTTAGGTATGAAGTGTTAAGGGCTTCAATGATTGCGTCTTTTGAGAAAAACCCTGCTAGAAAGGGGGTGCCGGTTAGAGCGAGACTTCCGATAGTGAGGCAGGAGGAGGTGAGGGGTATAAGGTTGTGAAGGCCCCCCATTTTTCGGATGTCTTGTTCGTTGTTAAGACTATGAATGATAGATCCTGAGCATAAAAAGAGCATGGCTTTGAAAAAGGCATGGGTGCAGATATGAAGGAAAGCTAGCTGAGGTTGATTGAGCCCGATAGTAACTATTATTAACCCTAGCTGACTGGAGGTGGAAAATGCGACGATTTTTTTGATGTCGTTTTGGGTGAGGGCACAGGTTGCTGTAAATAGGGTGGTTAATGCTCCTAAACAGAGGCAGGTAGTGAGAGCCACTTGGTTGTCTTGTATCAAGGGGTGAAGGCGGATGAGTAAAAAAATACCAGCTACTACTATCGTACTGGAATGTAGAAGGGCAGATACTGGGGTAGGACCCTCTATGGCGGAGGGCAGCCAAGGGTGTAGGCCAAACTGTGCTGACTTACCGGTGGCTGCGACTACCAGGCCAATTAGAGGGAGTGTTAGGTTAAATTCTTTAAATGTAAAAAATATTTGTTGAATTTCTCAGGAGTTTAAGTTTATTGCGAATCAGGCCATAGCCATGATTAGTCCGATATCCCCAACTCGGTTGTATAAAACGGCTTGGAGGGCTGCTGTGTTGGCGTCGGCTCGTCCATATCATCACCCGATAAGAAGGAATGATATAATACCTACCCCTTCCCAACCAATAAATAATTGAAATATGTTGTTGGCTGTTACTAGAATAATTATGGCTATAAGAAAGAGAAGGAGATATTTAAAGAATCGATTCATGTTTGGGTCTGCGTGTATGTATCATGAGGCAAACTCTAAAATCGATCAGGAGACGTAAAGGGCAATGGGGGTAAAAATAATTGAGTAATGGTCAAATTTAAAGCTAATATTGATGTCAAAGGTTGAGGTGTTTATTCAGTGTCAGTTGGTGATGATATTTTCAACTCCTTGGTCTAGGAAAATAAATAATGGAAGAAGGCTTACTACGAATGCAGTACTAACCCCTGTTTTGACATGGGTGACGGCTCAACTGTTTTCTCGGGGTTTAGGGCTTAGTGTGGTAATGAGGGGATACAGGAGGAGACCGAAGATTAATAGGAAGCAGGTTGAGAAAATTAAGGTAGTTGGTTGCATAGCTGCTACTTGGATTTGCACCAAGAGTTTTTGGTTCCTAAGACCAATGGATAGGCTGTTATCCTTTAGGAGCGCGAATGAGCCGCGGAATTAAACCGTGGATTTAGGGATTAGCAGTCTCTATTAGTTTCAGACCTCTTTCGGTGGACAAGGGGATTTTAACCCCGTCTTTAGAATCACAATCTAGTGTTTTAGTTAAACTATGTCTACAGTAGCATCAGCCTCACATGAGTTCAGGTTTTGTGGTTAATAAAATGATGGGGACTAGGTGGAGGGTTATAAGTAGGTGTTCTCGTGTGTGGTAGGGGGTTAATCCAACTATGTGAGCTGGGGTTGGTCCTCGTTGAGATATTAGGAAGAGGTATAGGGAGTAACTGGCTGTGATTAGGGTCCCCAGGCCCGTAATGGCCAGGGTTCATGGGGATCAGTTAAATATTGTAGCAATAATTATGATTTCTCCCATTAAGTTTGGAAGTGGTGGTAGGGCAAGATTAGCTAAGTTGGCAGTGAATCATCAGACCGCTGTTAATGGGAATAACATTTGAAGTCCTCGTGCTAATACCATGGTTCGACTGTGGGTGCGTTCATAGCTTGTATTGGCTAAACAAAATAGGGCTGAAGAGGCTAGACCGTGTGCAATCATAAGAATGATTGCCCCGGTGAAGCCTCATGGGGTTTGAATAAGAATACCTCCGGCTACTAAGCCCATGTGACTAACGGAGGAGTAAGCGATAAGTGATTTGAGGTCTGTTTGTCGTAGGCAAATAGATCCGGTTATAATAATTCCTCAAAGTGCAAGTACAATAAATGGGTAGGCTATCTCTTTAGTGAGGGGGTCTAGTATAATTATTATACGTATTATTCCATACCCGCCAAGTTTCAGAAGAACGGCGGCTAAAACTATGGAGCCTGCAATGGGGGCTTCTACATGCGCTTTGGGTAATCAGAGGTGGACTCCGTACAGGGGCATTTTTACTAGAAAGGCGATAAGACAGCCTGCTCACCAAATTTTATCTCCTCAGGAAGAAAGGGAGAGGGGTTGGGAGTATTGCAGTGTAAGCATGGAGAGTGTTCCTGTGTTGTTTTGAAGGAGGAGAAGGGCAACTAGTAATGGAAGAGAGCCTGCGAGAGTATAAAAGAGGAAGTATGTTCCTGCGTTAAGGCGTTCTGTTTGATTTCCCCACCGGGTGATAATAATAAGAGTCGGGAGGAGGGTGGCCTCAAATATAACATAGAATATAAGGATTTCGGTGGCCCCAAAGGCTATAATGAGAAATGTTTGGAGGGATGCTAGGAGTGAAATATATATGCGTTGGCGATTAACGGGTTCGTGGGAGATGTGGTTTTGGCTGGCTAGGATTATAAGTGGAAGGAGCCAACAGGTGAGCACGAGGAGGGGGGTGGAGAGAGGATCAGCTGCTAAGTAGGAGTTAGATGAGGATCAGCCAATTTCTGAGTTTCATTTCAGTCAGGATAGGCTGATTAGGGCAATTAAGAGACTTTGTGTCGTCGTAATAATTCAGAGTCATTTGGGGGGGGCCAATCAAATTGTGGGGAAAAGTATGAGTGTTGGAATAAGAATTTTTAACATTGCAGGAGGTTTAGGCTTTGTAGACGATCGGTGCCGTGAGTACGTGCTGTGGCAACTAGCAGGGCTAGTCCTGCGCTAGCTTCACAAGCTGAGAAGGCCAGGAGAAGCATTGGGGCTGAAGAGTATCCTGTTGTTTCTAATTGGAGTGCTCAGATGGAAAGAGCAATAAATAGTGCTAGTATTATTCCTTCTAAACATAGGAGGGCTGATAGGAGGTGGGTGCGGTGGAATGCTAGGCCTATAAGCCCCAAGATGAAGGCTGAGCTAAAGCTGAAGTGTGCGGGTGTCATAAGGGAGTCACGGATTTTAACTGCGATTTTCTGAGCCGAAATCAGAGGTCTTGTTTGGACTAACCCCCTATTCGGCTCACTCTAGGCCTCCCTGGGTTCATTCGTAAATTAGGCCTAAGGTGAGTAGGGCTAAGACTGTGGCAGCTCAAATAAAAGTATTAAGAGGGGTAAGTAGTTGTATTCCCCATGGCAGGGGAAGGAGAAGTGCAATTTCTAGGTCAAAAAGGAGAAAGAGAATGGCGATTAAGAAAAACCGTAATGAAAATGGTAGTCGGGCGGAGCCCAGGGGGTCGAAACCGCATTCGTATGGTGAAAGTTTTTCTGCGTCAGGGGTCATCTGAGGCAGTCAAAAAGATACTATGGCTAGAATGACAGAGAGAGTGATGGTAATTAGTAGAATTGTTGTAATTAAATTCATTATCTTTCCTTGGGGTTTAACCAAGACTGGGTGATTGGAAGTCACTTGTACGGACTTAATACTAGAAAGATTATGAGCCTCATCAGTAGATAGATACGTAAAGGAATAGTCAGACTACATCGACGAAGTGTCAGTATCATGCGGCGGCTTCAAATCCGAAGTGGTGTTCTGAGGTGAAGTGGTATTGAATTTGTCGGAGTAGGCAGACGGTTAGGAAAGTAGATCCAATAATTACATGTAAACCGTGGAATCCTGTTGCAACAAAGAATGTTGAACCGTAAACTCCGTCAGCGATGGTAAAAGGGGCTTCATAATATTCTATGGCTTGAAGGAGGGTAAAATAGAAGCCTAGGATGATTGTTAGGCCAAGGGATTGAATAGCTTCTTTTCGGCTACCTTCTATTAAGCTGTGGTGTGCTCAGGTAACTGTAACGCCAGAAGCGAGAAGGACAGCAGTGTTTAAAAGGGGCACTTCGAATGGGTCTAGGGGGGAAATTCCGGTTGGGGGTCAACACCCGCCTAGTTCTGGGGTTGGTGCTAAACTTGAGTGGTAAAAAGCTCAAAAGAAACCTAGAAAGAAGAAAACTTCTGATGTGATAAATAAAATTATTCCGTAGCGTAAACCTTTTTGGACGGGGGGAGTATGGTGTCCTTGAAATGTCCCTTCTCGAATGACATCACGTCATCATTGACACATGGTGAGTAAAGTAAGTACTAATCCAAGGGATAGTAGTGTTATTGAGTGAAAATGGAATCAGATTGCGAGACCGGATGTTAGTAAGAGAGCAGCAACTGCGCCGGTTAGGGGTCAGGGGCTTGGGTCAACCATGTGGTATGCGTGTGCTTGGTGGGCCATTAGATATTTTCTTGTAGATAAAGGCTTAGTAGAAGAACAAACACGTAAGCTTGGATCATAGCAACTGCTACCTCTAATAGAGTAAGAAGAAATATTACTGCGGTCGTTAAAATGGCGACTGTTGGTATCATGGGTAGGAGTAGGAATGCGGCGGTGGCAATTAATTGAATGAGTAGATGCCCGGCTGTTAGGTTGGCAGTTAGTCGAACCCCAAGTGCAAGGGGTCGAATGAAGAGGCTGATAGTTTCGATAATAACTAATATTGGGATAAGGGGGACTGGGGTTCCTTCTGGCAGTAGGTGTCCTAGGGCGGAGGTGGGTTGATTTCGCATGCCGATAATAATGGTAGCTAGTCACAAGGGGACTGCAAGCCCCATATTTAAGGATAGTTGAGTGGTGGGGGTAAAGGTGTAGGGGAGAAGGCCTAGCATGTTAAGGGTGATAAGGAAAATTATTAAAGAGGTGAGTAAAGCTGCTCATTTGTGTCCCCCCAGGCTTAATGGGAGAAGTAATTGTTGGGTGAAACGGTTGATGCATCAGCCTTGTAGGGTTACAAGACGGTTATTTAGTCAGCGGGTAGACGGGGTGGGGTATAGAATTCAAGGCAGGGTGAGGGCTAATGCCATTAATGGGATGCCCAGGTATGTGGGGCTCATAAACTGGTCAAAGAGGTTTAGTGTCATGGTCAGTTTCAGGGTTCGGGTTTGATTTTTTCTGTACTTTGTGTGGTTGGCTCATTGGTGAAGGTGTGGCTAAGAACTTTAGGGGGAATCACGGTTAGGAATACTAATCAAGAAAATACTAAAATGGCAAATCATGGGGCGGGATTCAACTGGGGCATGTCACTAGAGGTGGTTAGGAGTCACCAGTCTTTAGCTTAAAAGGCTAACGCTAGTCCTGGTTTAGCTTTCTAGTGAGGCGTCTTCAAGTATTAAGGAGGATCAGTTTTCAAAATGTTCAAGAGGAACAGCTTCCACCGTAATAGGTATAAAGCTGTGGTTAGCTCCGCAGATCTCGGAACATTGTCCGTAGAATACCCCAGGTCGGGAGGCGATAAAAGCTGTCTGATTTAGACGGCCTGGTACTGCGTCTATTTTTACTCCTAGTGCTGGGACAGTTCACGAGTGCAAGACGTCTTCGGCTGAGACTAAAACTCGGATAGGTGATTCTATGGGGACTACTATTCGGTGGTCTGTTTCTAGAAGTCGAAATTGACCGGGGTTCAGATCTTGTGTTGGAATTATGTATGAGTCGAAGGCTAGGTCTTCGTAGTCTGTGTATTCGTAGCTTCAGTATCATTGATGGCCTATTGCTTTAATGGTGAGGTGTGGGTCATTAATTTCGTCTATCAGATAGAGAATGCGTAGAGAGGGAAGGGCAATTAAGATAAGGATAACTGATGGAAGGATGGTTCATACAATTTCGATTTCTTGGGAGTCCAGAATGTATTTGTTAGTAAGTTTAGTTGAAACCATTGCTACAATAATGTAAAGAATGAAGGTGCTAATAAGGAGCACAATTATAAGTGCATGGTCGTGAAAGTGAAGAAGCTCTTCTATTACTGGTGAGGCCGCGTCTTGGAATCCTAGTTGTGAGGGATGTGCCATTTTAGCTTTAAGCTCAGGACTCGCAGGGGTTTAACCTACAACTTTGTCTTGACAAGGCAGTGTAATGCTATTTTACTAGGGTCCTAATGGAAGAAAGTGACAGAGTGGTTATGTGGCCGGCTTGAAACCGGTACATGGGGGTTCAATTCCTCCCTTTCTCGTTAGTTTGTCTGTACTTGTACAAAGGCCGGCTCTTCAAATGTGTGGTAAGGGGGTGGGCAGCCGTGTAATCATTCCACGTTTGTGGCGGTTAGTTCAACTGATAGGACTTCTCGTTTGGCAGCGAATGCTTCTCAAAGGATAAATAGGAATATGATGACTGCTACCATGGAAATTATAGAGCCGATAGAAGAGACAGTGTTTCAAAGGGCATATGCATCTGGGTAGTCCGAATATCGTCGTGGTATTCCTGCTAGGCCAAGGAAGTGTTGGGGAAAGAATGTGAGATTGACCCCCAGAAATATAACTCCGAAGTGGATCTTGGATCAGGTGCTATGAAGGGTATATCCTGAAAAGAGAGGGAATCAGTGTACAAACCCGGCTATAATCGCAAATACGGCTCCCATAGAGAGAACGTAGTGGAAGTGGGCCACCACGTAGTATGTGTCGTGGAGTACGATGTCTAGGGATGAGTTTGATAGGACGATTCCTGTTAGGCCCCCTACCGTGAATAAAAAGATAAATCCTAGGGCTCAAAGAAGTGGGGTTTCTCATTTGATTGAGCCCCCGTGTAAGGTAGCTAGTCAGCTAAATACTTTTACGCCTGTTGGAATAGCGATAATTATTGTTGCGGATGTAAAATAGGCACGAGTATCCACATCCATTCCGACTGTAAACATATGATGGGCTCAGACAATGAATCCTAGTAGTCCGATAGCTATTATAGCTCAAACCATGCCCATGTAGCCGAAGGGCTCTTTTTTACCGGAGTAGTAGGCAACGACGTGTGAAACGATGCCAAATCCGGGTAAAATTAAAATGTAAACTTCTGGGTGGCCGAAGAACCAAAATAGGTGTTGGTATAGGATGGGATCTCCTCCCCCGGCTGGGTCAAAGAATGTTGTGTTGAGATTACGGTCTGTGAGAAGTATGGTGATGGCTGCGGCTAAAACTGGAAGTGACAAAAGGAGCAGGACAGTTGTGACTAGAAGGGATCACACAAATAATGGTGTTTGATACTGGGAGATGGCTGGGGGTTTCATATTGGTAATTGTGGTAATGAAGTTAATAGATCCAAGAATTGAGGAGACGCCTGCCAGGTGGAGGGAGAAGATGGCGAGATCTACAGAGGCACCGGCGTGGGCCAAGTTACCGGCCAATGGGGGATAAACGGTTCATCCGGTCCCCACCCCAGCTTCTACCCCAGAGGATGAAAGGAGGAGAAGGAGGGATGGAGGGAGAAGTCAGAAGCTTATGTTATTTATCCGAGGGAATGCCATGTCAGGGGCTCCCAGTATTAGTGGGAGTAGCCAGTTTCCGAAACCCCCAATTATGATTGGTATCACTATAAAGAAGATTATCACGAAAGCATGCGCTGTTACGATGACATTATAAATTTGGTCGTCGCCTAGAAGGGCGCCAGGTTGGCTAAGCTCGGCTCGAATTAAAAGGCTGAGGGCTGTGCCAACTATCCCGGCTCAGGCACCGAATACTAGATAAAGGGTGCCAATGTCTTTGTGGTTGGTGGAGAAGAATCAGCGTGTGATTGCCACAGGTAGGGTGGCCGAGAGCGTAGGCGGTGGGTTGTAGCCCCGAAGACAGAGGTTCAAATCCTCTTCCTATCAGTCCTGTGGTGAAAATCACATCAGATTGCAAATCTGAAGAAGTAGGCTTATACCTGCCGGGGCTTTCCCCGCCTTGCCCGCCTTATGGCGGGGAAAGGTAGATGAATGCTCGCTGGCTTGAGCACTTAGCTGTTAACTAAGAATTTGTAGGATCGAGGCCTTCTCATCTAGGAAGGCTTTAGCTTAATTAAAGTGTCTGGGTTGCATTCAGAAGATGTTGGATAGAGTCCTGCAAGTCTTATCAGGGGCTAGGAGATTTTCACTCCTGCTTAGGGCTTTGAAGGTCCTTGGTCTTGTTGTTCCTAAGCCCCCATATTACTAATACCAGGATGGCTGGGGTAATGGGTAACAGGGTTAGGGCTATAACCATTATTAGGGATAGTGGCATGGTGTTTTGTGTGCTTGGGAGACGTCAAGGGGTTATTGAGTTGTTGGTATTAGGGGAGATGGTCAAGGTTATGGCGTAGCAGAGTCGTAGGTAGAAGTATAGGCTGAGGAGGGCTGCAAGTGCCATAAGGGTTGCTGTGAGGGGTAGATCTTGTTTAGTTAGTTCTTGTAGAATTAGTCATTTGGGTATAAAGCCGGTTAGGGGAGGGAGCCCCCCCAGAGATAGTAGTATTAGAACGGCAAGGGCTGCAAGGCCTGGGGTTTTGGTTCAGGCTAGGGCTAGGGTGCTGATTTTGGTGGAGGAGGTTGATTTTAAAGTCAAGAATGCTGCGGAGGTTATTGCGATATATGTCCCTAAGGCTAATAGGGTCAAATGTGGTGCAAATTGTAGTACAATAATTATCCAGCCAAGGTGGGAGATGGAGGAATAAGCTAAGATTTTGCGTAGCTGGGTTTGGTTTAGTCCTCCCCACCCGCCCACCAGAGCAGAGGAGACCCCCAGAGTTGTTAGTACTAGGGGGTGTATGGTGGGTGCGATTTGTAAAATTAATGCGAATGGGGCCAGTTTTTGTCAAGTGGAGAGAATTAAACCTGTAGTAAGGTCTAAGCCTTGCATAACTTCGGGCAATCAGAAGTGTAGGGGGGCTAAACCTAGTTTTAGAGCTAGGGCAATTATAATTATTGTGGCAGCTGCTGGGTGAGATAGCTGGGTGATCTCCCACTCGCCGAGCATTCAGGCGTTGGTTGTGCTCGCGAATAGAATTACGGCTGCAGCTGTGGCTTGCGTTAGGAAATATTTGGTTGTTGCTTCTACTGCCCGAGGGTGGTGGTGTTGAGCTATAAGGGGGATGATGGCGAGAGTGCTGATTTCAAGCCCTATTCATGCCAGGAGTCAGTGGGAGCTGGCAAAAGTTAGGGTGGTGCCAAGTCCCAGGCTAGATAACAGTATAGCTAGTACGTAAGGGTTCATTAGTAGGGGAAGGGGTTTAACCAACATGTCAGGGGTATGGGCCCAAAAGCTTAATTAGCTGACCTTACTAGAAAGTGGTGTAGTGGGAGCACCTGGAGTTTTGATCTCTTGAGCATGGGTTCAAGTCCCTTCTTTCTAAGGAATTGGGGGGATTTTAACCCTCGTATGTCATTCTATCAAAATGGTCCTTGAGTTCGGGCACAATTCCTAACACTATAGTTGTGGGGGAAGTCCTGCAAAGGCGATTGGGAGGGCAATGTGTCATAATACTAAGGCCAAGGTTAGGGGTAAGAAGTTTTTTCAGATTAAGTGTATAAGTTGGTCGTATCGAAATCGGGGATATGAAGCTCGGACTCACAGGAAAACAATGGAGAGGAGGGCAGCTTTTGTTATGAGGTTGATGGCGGTTAGTTCTGGGAGGGATGGAAAGTGGGATGCACCTAGAAATAGAATAGTTGAAAATGTGTTTATAAGGAGAATATTGGCGTATTCGGCTAGAAAAAATAGGGCGAATGGGCCTCCGGCATATTCTACGTTAAAGCCTGAAACGAGTTCGGATTCACCCTCTGTCAGGTCAAATGGGGCTCGGTTTGTTTCTGCGAGGGTAGAAATGTACCATATGGCAGCTAGGGGTCAGGCTGGGATAAGTAGTCAAATGCTTTCTTGGGTGACATTAAATATTTGTAATGTAAAACCCCCCGTAAAGATAATAATAGAAAGAAGGATGAGCCCCAGGCTTACTTCATAGGAAATTGTTTGAGCTACTGCTCGGAGGGCCCCGATTAGGGCATATTTTGAATTGGATGCTCATCCTGAGCCCAGAATGGAGTAAACTGCTAGGCTGGAGAGGGCTAGGACGAATAGAACCCCCAGGTTAAGATCGGTGACTGGGTAGGGGATGGGTATGGGGGCTCAAAGGGTGAGAGCTAGGGTTAGGGCGAGTATGGGGGTGGCGAGAAATAAAAAGGGGGAAGATGTGGAGGGGCGGAGGGGTTCTTTAATGAATAGTTTTACGCCGTCTGCGATGGGTTGAAGGAGTCCATAGGGGCCTACAATATTTGGGCCTTTGCGATGTTGTATATAGCCAAGTACTTTTCGTTCCAAAAGAGTTAGGAAGGCGACTGCTAGGAGTACTGGGATGATGTAGGCGAGTGGGTTAATAAGGTAAATGAGTAAAATGGTAAGCATGGTTAGGGAGAGGATTTGAACCTCTGGGAGAAAGGGCTTAGGCCTTTTGCATTTACCGGGCTCTGCCACTCTAACACGCCCTTATCTAGGGCTTAAGGGGATTGCGCCCCCTTGTCTGGTTTAGTTGTTTTCATCAGGTGGGGGTGGGGCATACTTGAAGCATGGGCCCCTCTTTTCCGGCCCTTTCGTACTAGGAAAAGTAGCGTTACAGATAGAAACTGACCTGGATTGCTCCGGTCTGAACTCAGATCACGTAGGACTTTAATCGTTGAACAAACGAACCCTTAATAGCGACTGCACCATTAGGATGTCCTGATCCAACATCGAGGTCGTAAACCCCCTCGTCGATAAGGACTCTGGGAGAGGATTGCGCTGTTATCCCTGGGGTAACTTGGTTCGTTGATCGGCTTTAGCCGGATCATTTGTGGTCAGATGTTCTGAGGCTTAGAGAGGTGTCTCTTGGCTTTAGGAGTGATCCCGGTCCACGTGGGGGCTTATTTTTCCCCCGCGGTCGCCCCAACCGAAGACATGTTGGACATGTTTATACTTTGTTTATACCATTAGGTTTGGTTGTTTAACGTAGTTGGCCTTGTGTCTTAAGCTCCACAGGGTCTTCTCGTCTTGTAGTGGTATACCCGCTTCTGCACGGGTAGATCAATTTCATTGACTTAGAAAAGGAGACAGCTAAGCCCTCGTGATGCCATTCATACAGGTCTTTATTTAAAAGACAAGTGATTGCGCTACCTTCGCACGGTCAAAATACCGCGGCCGTTAAACTTATAGTCACAGGGCAGGCGGGACCTCCTATGTTTTGATTGCAGGAGGCGGTGTTTTTGGTAAACAGGCGAGGCTTGTGTTTGCCGAGTTCCTTCTTTTCTTTTGGGTCTTTCCTTTTGTAGGCACTCCTGTGTTGGGGTAACGATGTGTGTGCGTGCGGGTTTTTCCGGGTTATACTTAAATTCGCAGTGCTCTCTTTGATTGAGTTCGTTGTTTGTTAGTGGAGTATCCGAGCTAACTTACACATGTGCTAGGAGAAGGGTGTCCTTCTTATTACTCATTTTAGCATTGTCTCTTCTATGTGGGCATAGGGCGGCCTAATACTATTAGGGGGTTGGGGTTGGTTATCAGAATAAGGGGTCTTTGGTCCGTATGAGCTTTAACGCTTTCTGTGCAGGTGGCTGCTTTTAGGCCCACTGAAACGGTTGGCCTTGTTAAATATGATCCTTTACCTCCTGGTAAGGTTGTGTCCTGGTTCAAAGGAGCTGTACCTCCTTTGATTAACTCCCTTATACTTTCTCTAGGTCTAGTGTTCGTGTACTACTAGTTGTGACCTGAGGAGTTAGGGGCTGAACTTATATCCATTTCTTAGGCAACCAGCTATAACCGGGTTCGGTAGGTTTATCACCTCTACTCGGAGCTCTTCCCACTCTTTTGCCACAGAGACGGGTTGGCCCTATAATAGGCTGTCTCGGAGTAGCTCACTCGGTTTCGGGGTCTCGAACTAAAGTTCTCTTTGCTCGGATAGTGCTGGCTAAATCATGATGCAAAAGGTACGAGGATTAATCTCTGCTTTTTATGGCTTAAATGGGTTGTTTCATTTCTTTTTCAACTTTCCCTTGCGGTACTTTCTCTATCGCTTTGTAGTTCCTTTTCTGTCTCCCATACTAGGGTGGAAAAATGATTTGTTTATTATTTTGGGTTTTTGTTGGATTAATTATGTTGTTAATTTATTCCTATAATTAAGCTAGTTGTTGAGCTCAGGGCGACCCAATTTGCATGGGTGTCTTCTCGGTGTAAGGGAGATGCTTAACTGTCTCAGCCACGCCCTGATTATTCCAAGTGCACCTTCCGGTACACTTACCATGTTACGACTTGCCTCCCCTTGAGGAATATAATCTTGTTATTTACTTTAAAGGTTGAGTTTGGGGAGAGTGACGGGCGGTGTGTGCGCGTCTCAGAGCCGGATTCAAAAGAACTCTCTATTTTCTTTTTACTGCTAAATCCACCTTCGGGCGCCCGATTTCATGGCGCCGTTCGTAATGTTCTGACTCAGAAAATGTAGCCCATTTCTTCCCACCTCGTACGCTACACCTCGACCTGACGTTCTGGGTTCTGTCCATTTTGCTTACTATGGGGCCTTCACAGGGTAAGCTGACGACGGCGGTATATAGGCGGGGTTGACAAGAGGTGGTGAGGTTTAACGGGGGTTATCGGTTTTAGAACAGGCTCCTCTAGGTGGGTCTGAGACACCGCCAAGTCCTTTGGGTTTTAAGCTGACGCTCATAGTTCCCTGGCGGATGTTGGTTGTGGGGCAACATCTAAGTTTACGGCTGAGCATAGTGGGGTATCTAATCCCAGTTTGTATCTCGGCTGTCGTGGGGTCGGGTGGGCTTAAATAAAGCTACTTTCGTGATAGGGCTTCGTACCCCCAGATGCGTATGACGGCCTAGGGGGTCTTCGGCTTTAGTCGGGTGCACTCCATAACCACTCTTTACGCCGTACTTATCAACTGGGGCCTCTCGTATAACCGCGGTGGCTGGCACGAGTTTTACCGGCCCTCTTAGCCTTAATTAAGTCAAGTTTTCACTTATGGCTTAATGTTTATCACTGCTGAGTTCCCTTAGGGGTGTGGCGTAGCAAGGCGTTTTGGGCTACAAGAGTGTGCCTGATGCCGGCTCCTCGTCCCCAAACAGGGGATTAAGGGCATTCTCACGGGGGTGCGGAGACTTGCATGTGTAAATTGGGTTAAAGCTGATAGTAAAGTCAGGACCAAGCCTTTGTGCCTGCGGGACTTTTGAGGGGTCCATTTCAACAGCTTCAATGTTACGCTTTGCTTAAGCTACGCTAGC